CTCGATTTTTCATATATAAATGTAATTAATGTATCTCCTTCATAAAAAGTTTCCCCATAATGGCCATGAACAGTTGCTCCCGGAGTGACCAAATAGGGCTTAGCTGATCTTATAACTAAAGAGTCAACATGAACAATGAAAATTTGACCAGATTTTTTTATGCGTGATCCGTATTTCAATAGACATACGTTTTCACAAAGAAATAGGCCAAGGCTAATTATTGTCCATGCCTCTTCACAATAATCGTGATGGAGAAAACACCAATTCAAATGGAATGAATTCCAAATGATGTTACTACATGGATCGGGATTATAAATACTCCTATTTTCATCTAGGAAACAGTATTGAAATTGAAGTACTTGAAAAGTCTGTTGAAAATTGTCAAGTAACAAATATTTCTTTAAAAAGATTTGATTATAAGTTATTAAATAGTAAGATGAACAAGGATTCGCTATTTTAGGTACAATAGTCCCTAAGGGACCCAACAAATCCCTAATTGTATTCATGGGATACGATTCTTTTGTCGCATTATTATATCTCGAAGTATTGAAGGGGCCAATTCGAGAACAATTGGATGATGACAAAATTCGGAAAGATTGGCATTCCTTATTTCGATTCAACAACGTACCAAGAGTTCCCTGATGTTGGGGAAATGATTGAGTCTTCGCCTTGGAATCAAAAGGATTGATATTGGTACGATCTAATCCAATATTGGAAATAAATCCCGAACCTGGCGTATCATACCTTTTTACGGTATACGAAATAGTGGACTTTACTAACTCAATTCTGATGAAATCACGAAGCAGATCATTTGCCCTTATTTCAACAAAGGAAGCATGAACCTCTTCTTCTTCTTCTATAGAACCCCTTTTTTCTTGGTCCCAATTCAATACTAAGCAAGCCCGAACTAATTGAATACTTGTGTGAGAAATTCCTCGAATTGACTTGCCATTTCCATAAAGTATATAATTGACAATTCGAAGTTGTACATTATCCTTTTCCTGCAAGAGATCCTGAGGGAAAAGTGTTGCTAAATTTATCCCATCGGATATTTCATATGTGACTACGGGCCGAACCAAAACAAAATACTTTTTTTTTATAGGTGTGATCCGTTGGACATAGATCCAATTTTTAAATTTTTTTGATCCCTTATAATTTTTTTTTTCCATTCCTGGTGGTATCAAAATGCCGCTGTGCCTAGATATTTTATCCGTCTCTCCAGGAAAATGAATATCTCCAGAAAAAATTTTCAGTTCAATACTCTTTTTTTTTCTCTCCACTCGGACTAATCCACCTACTCGGCTTCTTGTATTTATATTTAAAGCAAGTCGTGTATCTATTCCAACGATACTATTGTTCCGGACCATTATGGGCGAAGATCCGGGGAAGATATGCACTTCCTCGGGAATGAAAAAAAATCGATCTACTCTCATTTTCATTTGGTATTTCGGACTAAATTCTTTTGCTCCTCGATACTCAATCAAATCCTCTTTTTTTACTACTTCGACAATCCCATATTTAGTAATTCCCGAACTGCTTCTTCTGTATCGCGGATCATCAAAATAAGCAAGAATACTATTTCTACGTAAAATACCATTTATAGGTATTTTAATAGAAATACCAAAAGAGGGTATTAGTTTATTTTCTCGTTCTTGATCATATTGTAAGGGAATCACGAATCTATTTCTTCGCTTTTTCGCCAAGGAATCAAAGGAATCATCGGAATTCTCTTGACGAATAGAGGGATCTATGAGATTCCAATGACCATTGGATATGATTCGATAAGGTTTTGAATACTCAAGAATTTTACTATCCTTTTTACTTTTACCAAAAGTATCCAACAATTTATGTCTTACTTGATCATTAGTCAGTGAGAAATCAAAGATATATCTTTCTTCGACAGAAAAAGAATTAGAATTCATTTGATCTTGATCCTTGTGGAGTGAAAAAGACACTATACTGGATCTGCATAGACCTACTGCTAATATCCATAAATGACTTGTTTTTGGTAATAGATGAACATTACTATATGGATATTCGGGCGCATGATGCACATCAGTACTCCAGTGCATTTCTCCTTCTGACTCAGAATAAATATGTTTTCGAACCCTCTCCTTAACCTTAAAACGAAAAGTGGACGTTCCGGCACGAATCTCGGCAATCACTTGTTCCGATTCTACATATTGATCATTTTGAACTAAAATCAAACTTTTTGTTGGAATATTAACATTATGTATAATATCTCGACTCTCAATAGTTACATACAAGTCTATAAAACATAGAAAAGCAGGATGCCCATGACGGGTACGTGTGGGATGAACCAAATCCTCATCAAATTTTATTTTTCCATTAGAGGGAGCTCGTACATGTTCGGCAGTACCACCTGTGAATACTCCGCCGGTATGAAAAGTTCTTAATGTTAGTTGAGTCCCCGGTTCCCCAATTGATTGACCCGCAATAATGCCTACGGCTTCTCCCAACTCAACCAGGTCACCATGAG